TTATAGTTAGGAACGGCATTTATATACCTACCTTGGTTTGAGTGCCAATTTGAGTATTGAAAATGTGATAAATTTAAATATTGAACTAGGGAAAAACGTGTTAAAAATGATGATGAGTATATAAGAGGGGGGGGGGGAATATATAATATAATTTATGTCCTGCTACCATTGACTGCCATGCCCATGCCTACCATTATGCTGGTGCTCAAGATGCAGTTAAGTCCAGCTACAATCAATGCTCCGGGTCAGGGCCTCAGACGGCCATAGCTGAGTCCAAGCATCCCCCAAAATAAAAAAATACCAAATGTATGACACCACAGTTATGTGTGAGCATGGGCTGATTAGTCATTAGTCCATCGAGATGTCTTATTTAAGGGGAAAGAGTGGGCGATTTTAGGTGAGATGGCCCTGAAGAAAGAACCAGATGTCTGATAAAATTCATTAAATAGCTACCCCCACAAGTTATGGGCCCGGAGCGAGAAGAGGGATCCCTGCCAAGCGGGTTGCTGGTTTCACGCGGCATGGTGATCAAGCTCGTGATCTAGTGGAAGGGATACGCATGTTGACAAGGACTGATTTGACTTAAATGTGCTATGTACGATTAATAACAACATGTACTATGTACTATCAATAGAATTTATGTACTTGCTTATACGCATGGGGCATATAATATAATGTACTATATACATATTATGTCTTTATTACATTAATATAATGTACTACGTACATTATATGTTCTTATTACATAGTATAATGTACTATATACATGTTATGTCCTCCACCACATCCGCGTGATGTGGTAATACATTAAAATTTACGTCTGACATTTATGTGTACTGCACGCCTTGTGTGGCTAGTTAGTATTGGTTTATAATTTTGGGCTTGGGTGCAAAGTTTGTGTTAAATTACTAAAAATTTTGGTAAATTTAATACTGGTAAGGCTCTTGACGTTTGTGGTGCTATATTAATAGTGTTCAGGGAATAGTTTAAATAGAACTTCAGCTTTGGGTGTTGATGGTGAGGCAATGGCTTCTTCCTTGAGTCTTAGGGAGGTTGGTAGTTCTCCTTTTCTGGTTTACAAGACCAGTGTATTTAATGTACTACAAAGACCTATCTTCACTTTAATAAATTATTTTCGATTATGCTAATTGCTGGCATTAATACTAAAATAAGGAGGAAGTATATAATAGATGCTAGTTGTCCGATGATGATATATGGGTGTTCGACTGGTTGCCCTCCAATTCATGTGAGTGTGAGTAGGTCTGCTACTAAGATTCAGAATAGGCATTGGCTCAATGGTCGGAATATTATGCTTCGTTGTTTGGATGCATGCAGTAGAGGTATTAAGATAAGGATTAGGATTGAGAGTACTAGGGCTAGGACCCCTCCTAGTTTATTTGGGATTGATCGCAGAATTGCGTATGCGAATAGGAAGTACCATTCGGGTTTAATGTGAGGGGGTGTGTTGAGTGGGTTTGCTGGGGTATAGTTGTCGGGGTCTCCAAGGAGATCAGGTGCAAACAGCACTAGAAGTATTAGAGCTAGAATTAGTAATAGGGCACCTAGAATGTCTTTAATTGTATAGTAGGGGTGGAATGGGATTTTGTCTGTGTCTGACGAGATTCCTGTTGGGTTGTTGGATCCTGTTTCGTGGAGGAATAGAAGGTGGACAAGGGCTAGTGCTGCGATAATAAATGGAAGGATGAAGTGGAAGGCGAAAAATCGGGTTAGGGTTGCTTTGTCCACTGAAAACCCTCCTCAGATTCATTCGACTAGGTTGGTGCCAATGTATGGGATTGCTGATAGGAGGTTCGTGATAACTGTTGCTCCTCAGAATGACATTTGCCCTCATGGTAGTACGTATCCTATGAACGCTGTGGCTATTACTGTGAATAGAAGAATTACTCCGATATTTCATGTTTCTAGGAAAGTGTATGACCCGTAGTACAGTCCTCGTCCTACGTGCATATATAAGCAAATGAAAAATATTGAAGCTCCATTTGCATGCATATACCGGATGATTCAGCCGTAGTTTACGTCTCGACAGATGTGGGTGACGGAGGAAAATGCTGTTATTGTGTCTGATGTGTAGTGTATTGCTAGAAATAAACCTGTAAGGATTTGCAGAACTAGGCAGATCCCTAGAAGTGATCCGAAATTTCATCATGATGAGATGTTTGGTGGGGTTGGGAGGTCAATGAATGCGTTGTTTACGATTTTTATTAACGGGTGAGATTTTCGAATGTTAATCATTAGTGTTCTTATAGTTGAATGACAACGATGGTTTTTCATATCATTAGTCATGGTTAGATTCCATGTGAGAATAATGATAACATACATTGTGTTTATTTTAAGTGTCATTTTTGTGATAGGTTTTGTGGGGTTCTCTTCGAAACCTTCACCTATTTATGGGGGATTAGGACTGATTGTGAGTGGAGGGGTTGGTTGTGGAATTGTATTAAATTTTGGTGGATCTTTCTTAGGTTTAATGGTATTTTTAATTTATTTAGGTGGTATGATGGTGGTTTTTGGTTATACAACAGCTATGGCTACGGAGCAGTATCCTGAGGTTTGGGTTTCTAATAAGGTTGTCTTGGGGGCATTTATTACTGGTCTTTTGATAGAGTTTGTTATGGTTTATTATGTATTGAAGGATAAGGAGTTGGAGATTGTGTTTGAGTTCAATGGGTTAGGTGATTGGGTTATTTATGATACGGGGGATTCTGGGTTTTTTAGTGAGGAAGCTATGGGAATTGCGGCTCTATATAGTTATGGGACTTGGTTAGTTGTTGTAACCGGCTGGTCTTTATTAATTGGGGTCGTGGTTATTATAGAGATTACTCGTGGAAATTAAATAGGATTATGCTGACAAGGATTGTAACTAGGAAAGAGAGGAAGTATAGTTTGATTAGGCCTTTCTGGTTTGTTACTATGATCGATATTTTTATTTGGACAAGTGAAGTTGTTTTTGGTAAAATATTTTCTAGTCAGATTAGGTCAAGGAGGGTGGATGCGGATTTTTGGCTTATTGATAGATTTGCATATGGAATCAGGCGGTGTATGATTGTGGGAAAGTACCCTAGCATGTTGGAGAATTTAAAGCTGTTTGAGGGGTGATAAAGTTTTAAGTTTTGAGTTATGTTATTAATTTCTAGAGCTGAGATAAAGCCTAAGATTGTTACTGCTAGGGCTGCTGTTTTTAGGTAGTAGGGTATGGTTATTTGGGGGACTGTTATTGGTGGGATGCTATTAGAGATAATAAACCCTGCGAAAAGGCTCCCGATTAGGAGGCGTTTAATGGAGTTTATTAGAAGGGGGTTGTTTTCATTAATTGTTACTAGGGCTGGAAAACGAGGTTGTCCTAAGAGTGCAGAGAAAATAATTCGGGCGCTGTAGACAGCTGTGAAAGAGGTGGCAATTAGTGTTAGTAAGAGGGCTCAGGCGTTGGTATATGACGTGTTGGCGGCTTCGATAATTAGGTCTTTGGAATAGAATCCTGTGAGGAAGGGCACCCCTGTCAGTGCCAGGCTGCCAATAATAAGGGCTGTTGTAGTGAATGGTATGGCTTTAAATAGGCCGCCTATTTTTCGGATGTCTTGCTCGTTGTTTAGGCTGTGGATAATGGAGCCGGAGCACATGAATAGTATGGCTTTAAAGAATGCGTGGGTACAAATGTGAAGAAATGCTAGGTAGGGTTGGTTAATACCAATTGTTACTATTATTAGGCCTAGCTGACTTGATGTGGAAAAGGCAATAATTTTTTTGATGTCGTTTTGGGTTAGGGCGCATATCGCTGTAAATAGTGTAGTAATGGCTCCTAGACATAGTATGATGGATTGGGCAAGCTTGTTGTTTTCTGTCAGAGGGTGAAAGCGGATTAATAGGAAAATTCCCGCTACTACTATTGTGCTTGAGTGAAGTAATGCTGATACAGGAGTTGGGCCTTCTATTGCAGAAGGAAGTCACGGGTGTAGGCCGAACTGGGCGGATTTTCCGGTTGCAGCTAATACTAGACCTAGCAGGGGAATGTTGGAGTTGTCTGGATTAAGTATAAAAATTTGTTGAAGGTCTCAGGTGTTAAGGTTAGCTAAGAATCATGCTATAGCCAGGATAAATCCTACATCTCCAATGCGGTTATATAAAATGGCTTGTAGGGCTGCTGTGTTTGCGTCTGTTCGTCCGTATCACCATCCAATGAGTAGAAAAGATATGATCCCGACACCTTCTCACCCGATAAATAATTGGAAGAGGTTGTTTGCGGTGACAAGGATTAGCATTGTGATGAGAAAAATGAGTAAATATTTGAAAAATTTGTTAATGTTGGGGTCTGAGTGCATATATCATATTGAAAATTCTATGATGGACCATGTGACGAATAGTGCCACCGGAACGAATATTATTGAGAAGTAGTCTATTTTAAAGCTTAGAGATAGTTTAAGGGTTTGGATGGTTAGTCAGTGTCAGTTTGAGATGACTATGTCTTGTCCTGTGTGAATAAATATTATTATGGGAATGGTGCTGGTAATGAAAGCATATGCGATGGTTGTTTTTACATATAGAGGGTAGTTAAGGGTTTTGTGAATGTTGAAGCTTGTTACTATTACAGGCATGGTTAGTAGGAGGAGGGTAATTAGTGTAAAGGAAGAGAATATATTTATTACTTTTATTTGGAGTTGCACCAATTTTTTGGTTCCTAAGACCAACGGATAGCTACCATCCTTTAAAAGTTTGAAAAAGCCATGTTATTAAGCATGGAGCATAGAGTTAGCAGTTCTTGCGTACTTTTTCGGTAAATAAGAAGGTGGTGAGTTTCTATTATTAGATTCACAATCTAATGTTTTCTTTAAACTATATTTACAGTATAGGGGACCTAAAATGATTTTGGGATTCAAGGATAGAAGTAGTAAGGGGATGATGTGTAGCGACATGAGTGCATTTTCTCGTGTGAAGGAGGGTGAGATGTTGTTGATATGATGGGTGTGTTTTCCCCGTTGAGTTGTAATTAGTATATATAGGGAGTATAGGGCGGTGATTACTATATTAATCCCTATAAGGATAATTGTCATGTTGGATCATGAGAAAGTTGATATAACTACAAAAAGTTCCCCAATTAGGTTAATTGTTGGGGGTAGGGCTAGATTAGTTAGGCTTGCTATAAGTCACCAAGTGGCTATTAATGGGAGGAGTGTCTGGAGGCCTCGGGCTAGGATCATGGTTCGACTGTGGATTCGTTCGTAGTTGGAATTAGCTAAACAGAAGAGCATAGAGGATGTAAGACCATGGGCAATTATTAGGGCGGTAGCCCCCATGTAGCTTAAGGGTGTTTGAATAAGGATTGCTACGATGACAAGTGCTATGTGGCTTACGGAAGAGTATGCGATAAGTGATTTCAGGTCTGTTTGGCGAAGGCAAATTGAGCTAGTTATGATCATGCCTCATAGGGATAATATGATGAATGGGTATGCTATAAATTCGGTTGTTGGGTTTAGGAGTAAAGTAATTCGTAGTATTCCATATCCTCCTAGTTTTAGTAGGATTGCTGCAAGGACCATTGAGCCTGCGATGGGGGCTTCTACGTGGGCTTTGGGTAGTCAGAGGTGGAGACCATAGAGTGGCATCTTTACTATGAAGGCTATTATGCATGCTAGTCATATAAAAACATTTGACCAAGAGTTAGACATAGGCTGTGCCCAGTACTGCAGTACTAGGAAGTTTAGAGACCCTACTGTGTTTTGAATATAAAGTAGAGCAACTAGTAGGGGTAGGGAGCCTGCTAGTGTATAAAACAGAAAGTAGAGTCCGGCATTCAAGCGTTCTGTTTGGTTTCCTCATCGAGTGATAATAATGAGTGTGGGGAGGAGTGTTGCTTCGAATAGAACATAAAATAGGATTAGTTCTATGGCAGTAAAAGTTATGATTAGGAATAGTTGTAGTAGGATTAGTATGGTGATAAACAGTTTTTTTCGAGTCAAGTTCTCCTTCGATAGGTGATGTTGGCTGGCCATTAATATTAGGGGAAGGAGTCATATGGTTAAAATTAGTAGTGGGGTGGATAAGGAGTCGGAAAAGAACATTGGTGAGAAGTTAAGGCTATTATCGCCAAATTGATTTATGAGTAGTAGGCTAGTGAGGCTAATTAGTAGACTGTATATTGTAGGGTTAATTCAGATTATGTTGTTTTTTGACAGTCAGGTTAAGGGTATGAGTATTGCCGTGGGAATAATATATTTTAGCATTGAAGTAGGTTGAGGTTTTGAACATAATCAGTGCCGTATGTATTTGACACTATTACTAGCAGAGATAGTCCTAGTGCTGCTTCACAGGCTGCAAAGACTAACAGGATTATGGGTATCATGTTGGCTAGAGTGAAATGTAGGTTTAGAGTTGTTAGGGCGGCTATGACGAACAAGGATAATATTATTCCTTCCAGACATAGGAGAGAGGATATTAGGTGAGACCGATATATTAGCAGTCCTGTGAGAGATACCGTGAATGCTATTATAATATTTATATATACTAGAGACATTTGGTAATTATGAGTTTATTCATAATCTAATGAGTCGAAATCATTTATTTTATTTTAAACTAAGTACCATATTCAGTTCACTCTAGTCCTTTTTGGGTTCACTCATAAGCTAGGCTTGCAGCTAGTAGGGTGATTAGGAGTAAGGCTATGGTAAGTATTGTGTTTAGTTTGGTTGTTTGTGAGGCTCATGGCAGTGGAAGTAGGAGTGCAATCTCTAGATCGAATAGGAGGAATGTGATAGCCACTAGGAAAAATTTCATGGAGAAAGGAAGACGGGCTGATCCCATAGGGTCAAATCCGCATTCGTATGGGCTTGTTTTTTCTGAGTATGAATTTAGTTGGGGTAGTCAGAATGCGATAATGACAAGTAGCGAGGCTAGTGAAAAGTTAGTTAGTAGGGCTAGTATAAGATTTATTATTCTTTTTTGGGTTGGACCAAAGCTAACTGATTGGAAGTCAGTTGTACTCGTTAATACTAAAAGAATATGAGCCTCATCAATAAATAGATACGTATAAGAAAAGTCACACTACGTCTACGAAGTGTCAGTATCAGGCAGCGGCTTCAAAGCCAAAGTGGTGGCTAGAGGTAAAATGAAACTTTAGTTGGCGGAAAAAGCATACGATTAGGAATGTAGATCCAATAATGACGTGGAGGCCATGGAAGCCTGTAGCTACGAAAAAGGTTGATCCATATACCCCGTCTGAGATGGTAAAGGGTGCTTCATAATATTCTGAGGCCTGTAGTAGTGTAAAATAGATCCCTAGTGCGATAGTGATAAATAGGGCTTGTAGTATGTGGTTGCGGTCTCCTTCTATTAGGCTATGGTGAGCTCAAGTAATAGAGACTCCTGAAGCCAGTAAAACAGAGGTGTTGAGTAGCGGGACTTCTATGGGGTTGAGAGGGTGAATGCCTGTTGGGGGTCAGCAGCCTCCTAATTCTGGTGTGGGGGCAAGGCTTGAGTGGTAGAATGCTCAGAAGAAGCCGGTGAAGAATAGGACTTCAGAGATGATAAAGAGGATTATTCCGTAGCGAAGGCCTTTTTGGACGGCTGGAGTGTGATGTCCTTGAAAGGTGCTTTCTCGGATAATATCTCGTCATCATTGATATATTGTCAGTATATTAGTTGTTAGGCCGAGCATTAGGAGAATTGTTGAGTTGTAGTGGAATCACATGGTTAGGCCTGATGTTATTAGTAGGGCGGATAGGGCTCCTGTAAGGGGTCAAGGGCTTGGGTTTACTATGTGGTAAGCATGTGTTTGGTGTGTCATTATGTGTTGTCATGTAGATACAGGCTGACTAAGAGGGTAAATACGTAGGCTTGGATTATAGCTACTGCAAATTCTAGGATTGTTAGTAGGATTAGGATAATGAATGTGATAAAAGCTGTTGCAGTGCTAATGTTTATTAGTGCGAGTGTGGCTCCTCCAATTAGGTGAATCAACAGGTGACCTGCAGTGATGTTGGCTGTTAGTCGTACGGCAAGGGCCACTGGTTGGATAAATAGGCTGATGGTTTCGATAATAACTAGTATAGGGATTAGTGGGGTTGGCGTTCCTTGTGGTAGGAAGTGAGCGAGTGATGTCTTGGTTTTGTTGCGGAATCCTGTGATGACAGCTCCTGCTCACAGGGGGATAGCTATGCCTAGGTTCATTGACAGCTGTGTGGTTGGTGTGAATGAGTGAGGTAGGAGACCTAGTAGGTTTGTTGATCCGATAAATAAAATCAGGGACATCAACATTAGTGTCCATGTTTGTCCTTTGGTGTTGTGTATGGTTATTATTTGTTTTGACACAAGTTGGAGTGCTCATTGTTGAAGGGAGATGAGGCGATTGTTTACTAGTCGATTTGATGTTGGGAACAACAGGCTAGGGAATATGATGATGAGAGTTGCAAGAGGGAGGCCTAAAATTATAGGGGTAATGAAAGAGGCAAATAGATTTTCGTTCATTTTGTTTTTCAGGGAGCATTTAGTTTTGGTGTTTTTACTGTTAGTTCTGGATTGTGGCAGAAGTTGTGTTTTGAAATTTTTAGTTGAAAAATAATAAAGAGGGTTAAGAATATTGACACAATTGTTGTCAGTCATGTTGATGTGTCTAGTTGTGGCATACCACTAAGGAGAGTTTGATGCTCTCAGTCTTTAACTTAAAAGGTTAATGCTGGTACAGCTTCTTAGTGATTTTATAGTATTGATGCGGATCATTTTTCAAAGTGTTTTAGTGGGACTAGCTCAAGGACAATAGGTATAAAGCTATGGTTTGACCCACAGATCTCTGAGCACTGGCCATAATATAGGCCCGGTCGGGACGATATAAGAGTTGTTTGGTTCAAGCGACCTGGAATTGCATCCGTTTTTAGCCCTAGGGAGGGTACAGCCCATGAGTGCAGTACGTCTTCAGAGGATACTAGTACTCGGATTGTTATTTCTATAGGTAGTACGACTCGGTTATCGACTTCTAGTAGTCGTAGTTCCCCGGGTTTTAGTTCTGATGTTGGGATTATATAGGAGTCGAAACTTAAGTCTTCATAGTCTGTGTACTCATAGCTTCAGTATCACTGATGTCCTATTGTTTTTACTGTAAGAGATGGGTTATTGATTTCATCCATTATATACAGGATTCGTAGAGATGGAAGAGCAATTATGATTAAGATGACGGCAGGCAAGATGGTTCAGACTGTCTCCACTTCCTGTGCGTCTATTGTACTAGTATGTGTTAACTTGGTTGTTAGTATTAGTGAAATGATGTAGAGTACTAGTGAGCTAATTAGGAACACGATTATTAGTGTGTGATCATGGAAGTGTAGAAGTTCTTCTATAATTGGAGATGTTGCGTCTTGGAAGCCTAGTTGCATGGGGTACGCCATATGAGATGTACAGGGTTTTCACTTGTAACTTAACTTTGACAAAGTTATATAATGTTTTACTAACATCTCATAAATTAAGAGAGACATATTGGCTATGATGTTGGCTTGAAACCAATAGTAGGGGGTTCGATTCCTTCCTCTCTTATTTTAGGTTGACGTATGTGGGTTCTTCAAATGTATGATATGGTGGGGGACATCCATTTAACCACTCTAGGTTTGTTGAAGTTAGGTCTACGGTCAGGACTTCTCGTTTAGATGCGAATGCTTCCCAGATAATAAAGACTATTAGTATTACAGCTGTTAGGGAAATAAATGAGCCTATTGATGAGATGGTATTTCATATTGTGTATGCGTCCGGGTAGTCAGAGTATCGTCGTGGCATGCCTGACAGTCCTAGGAAATGTTGTGGGAAGAAAGTCATGTTAACCCCTACGAATATAATTACAAAGTGGATTTTGGCTCATGTGTCATTGAGAGTGTAGCCCGAAAACAGTGGGAATCAATGTACGAATCCCCCTATAATGGCAAACACGGCTCCTATTGACAGTACGTAATGGAAATGTGCGACTACATAATATGTATCGTGGAGAACAATATCCAGGGAGGAGTTAGCTAGGACGATTCCGGTCAAGCCTCCTACTGTAAAGAGGAAAATGAAGCCTAGGGCTCACATTATAGCTGGTGATCATTTGATATTGCCTCCATGAAGTGTTGCTAGTCAACTGAAAACTTTTACTCCTGTTGGGATGGCAATAATCATAGTAGCTGATGTGAAGTAGGCTCGTGTGTCAACGTCTATTCCAACTGTGAATATGTGGTGGGCCCATACAATAAATCCTAAGAATCCGATTGATATCATAGCTCAAACTATTCCTATATATCCGAATGGCTCTTTTTTTCCTGAGTAGTAAGTTACAATATGAGAAATTATTCCAAACCCGGGTAGAATAAGAATGTAAACTTCTGGGTGTCCAAAGAATCAGAATAGGTGTTGGTATAAGATAGGGTCTCCTCCTCCTGCCGGGTCAAAGAAAGTTGTGTTTAGATTTCGGTCTGTCAGGAGTATTGTGATGCCAGCTGCTAGCACAGGGAGTGAGAGAAGTAGTAGTACAGCGGTGATTATTACAGATCACACGAATAAGGGTGTTTGATATTGTGATACTGCAGGGGGTTTTATGTTAATGATCGTTGTAATAAAGTTAATAGCCCCTAGGATTGAAGAAACACCTGCTAAGTGTAGGGAAAAGATGGTTAAGTCTACTGAGGCTCCTGCGTGTGCTAGATTACCTGCCAGAGGGGGATATACGGTTCAACCAGTCCCCGCTCCAGCTTCGACTATTGATGAGGCCAAGAGCAGGAGAAAGGAAGGGGGGAGAAGTCAGAAGCTTATATTATTTATTCGGGGGAACGCTATATCAGGGGCTCCAATTATTAATGGGACAAGTCAGTTACCGAAGCCCCCAATTATGATAGGTATTACTATAAAGAAGATTATTACAAATGCGTGTGCGGTTACAATTACATTATAGATTTGATCATCTCCGAGTAGTGTTCCGGGTTGACCTAACTCAGCACGGATTAGCAGGCTCAGAGCAGTTCCTACCATGCCAGCTCAAGCACCAAATAGTAAATACAGGGTGCCAATGTCTTTATGGTTAGTTGAAAATAATCAGCGGTTAATGAACATGGGTAAAATGGCTGAGTAAGCATTAGACTGTAAATCTAAAGACAGGGGTTATTTCCTCTTTTTACCAGGCTCCGTGGTGAATTTACACGTTGAATTGCAAATTCAGAGAAGCAGCTTTAATTCTGCCGGGGCTTCTCCCGCCTTTTTTTTCTCGCGGCGGGAGAAGTAGATTGAAGCCAGTTATTTAGGGTTTTTAGCTGTTAACTAAAGTTTCGTGGGGGTAGAGCCCACCAGTCTAGTGAGGATTTAGCTTAATTAAAGTGGTTGATTTGCGTTCAATTGATGTAAGATGTGATCTTGCAATCCTTATCAGGAATTAAGTAGTTGGTACTTGCTTAGGGCTTTGAAGGCTCTTGGTCTGTTTTAACCTAAATTCCTATTCTAGGATTACCAGTATTGGGGTTAGTGGTAATAGTATTGTTGATAAAACAATTATTGTTGGCAGGAGGGTTATTCGTTTTGTGGTTGAGAATTGTCATTTCATTTTTATGTTGTTTGTGGATGGGAATATTGTTAGTGTAGTGGTATATGTGAGTCGTATGTAGAAGTATAGGTTTAGTAGGGCTGTTATTGCTATGAGGGTTGGTAGGATGACGCTATCGTTTTTTGTTATTTCTTGGATAATTATTCATTTTGGGATAAATCCTGATAGGGGAGGGAGCCCTCCTATTGATAGGAGGGTTACTAGAACCAGGACTGTCATGACAGGTGTTTTATTTCATGTGCTTGATAGTGATAGGGTGGTGGTAGTCGAGTTAGCTATAAATAGTATAAACATGGTAGAGGTTATAATGATATAAATGATGAGGTTCAGTAGTATTATAGTGGGGTTGTAAAGGAGTACTGCTGTTATTCATCCTATGTGAGCAATTGATGAGTAGGCTATGATTTTTCGAAGTTGTGTTTGGTTCAGTCCTCCTCAGCCTCCAATTATGATTGATAGAATTGACAGGGTTAGGATCAGGTTGAGGTTGATTGATGGGGAGATTTGATATAGTACAGACATGGGTGCTAGTTTTTGTCATGTCAGTAGAATCAGGCCGGAGGACAGGGGGATACCTTGTGTTACTTCTGGCACTCAGAAGTGGAATGGGGCTATTCCTAGTTTTATGGCGAGTGCCATTGTTATAACTATAGAGGCTACTGGGTTAAATAGTTTTATTACGGTTCATTGACCTGAGAATATCAAGTTAATAATGACTGCTATCATTAGTAGTATTGAGGCTGTTGATTGGGCTAGAAAATATTTGGTTGATGCTTCTGTGGCCCGTGGGTTATGATTTTTTATTATAATGGGGATGATGGCAAGTATATTTATTTCAAATCCGATTCAGATGAATAACCAGTGGGAGCTAATTATAACGATAATGGTTCCTAGTATGACTGTTGAAAGAATAATAATGGAGATGATTGGGTTTATTAGTATGGGAAGGATATAAACCAACATTTTCGGGGTATGGGCCCGATAGCTTAATTAGCTGACCTTACTATTAGAGTTTGGTGTATTTGGTAGCACGAAGAATTTTGGGTTCTTAGGTGTAGGTTCAATTCCTATTATTCTAGAAATAAGAGGGTTTAAACCTCTATTATTTACTCTATCAAAGTAACTCTTTTGTCAGACATATTTCTTATGTTTGTGGTGGGATGCCTGATAGGAGAATGGGCATTGACACATGTCATATACATAGGGCTAGTGTTAGGGGTAGGAAATTTTTTCACAGAAGGTGTATTAGTTGGTCATAGCGGAATCGAGGATAGGAAGCTCGGATTCACAGGAAGGAGATTGTTAGTAGCAAGGATTTAATGGTGAAGTTAATTGTGTATAGTTCTGGCATATATGGGCTGTGGAATGCCCCTAGGAATAGGGTTGTTGTGAAGATATTTATTATAATAATGTTTGCGTACTCTGCTATGAAGAATAGGGCGAAGGGTCCTGCTGCGTATTCTACATTAAAGCCTGATACTAGTTCTGATTCCCCTTCAGTGAGGTCAAAGGGAGCTCGGTTTGTTTCTGCCAGTGTTGAGATAAATCATATTATTGCTAGAGGTCATGCAGGGAAGATTAGTCATACTTGTTCTTGTGTAATAATTAGTGTGGATAGAGTGAAGGACCCATTTATTAAGAGTACTGATAATAAGATGATTGCCAGTGTCACTTCATACGAGATTGTTTGTGCTACTGCTCGTAGGGCTCCAATTAGTGCATATTTTGAGTTGGAAGCCCATCCTGATCAAAGGATGGAATATACAGCTAAACTTGATATAGCTAATATAAATAGGACTCCTAGGTTTATATTGATTAGAGGATAAGGTATGGGTAGAGGGATTCATATTGTGAGGGCTAGGCTTAAAGCTAGAATAGGTGCTAAAATAAATATTGATGTTGAGGATGTAGCAGGGCGTAGCGGTTCTTTGGTGAAAAGTTTAATTGCGTCGGCGATGGGCTGGAGTAGACCGTATGGGCCTACAACATTAGGGCCTTTTCGGAATTGTATGTAGCCTAAGACTTTTCGTTCTACTAGTGTGAGGAATGCTACGGCTAGTAAAATAGGAATAATAAGTATTAGAGTATTGATTATAAACATTTTGTTAAGGAGAGGATTTGAATCTCTGGATATAAAAGTTTAAGTTTTATGCAATTACCGGGCTCTGCCACCTTAACTGAGCCCTGTCTCTAGGGCTGGAGTTTTTGTATTGCTAATTGAGACGGGATCATTAGTTACTTTGAGGCGCTTATTTTAAGTTGGCCTAATTTCTCTTGTCCTTTCGTACTGGGAGAAATACATAAATAGATAGAAACCGACCTGGATTGCTCCGGTCTGAACTCAGATCACGTAGGACTTTAATCGTTGAACAAACGAACCTTTGATAGCGGTTGCACCATCTGGATGTCCTGATCCAACATCGAGGTCGTAAACCCTATTGTCGATATGGACTCTTGAATAGGATTGCGCTGTTATCCCTAGGGTAACTTGTTCCGTTGATCAAGTTTTTGGATCAATAAGCGATTGAGTGATTTGACTTGTAGGTCTAGTCTTTATAATCGTTCGGAGGATTTTTTATTCTCCGAGGTCGCCCCAACCGAAACTGTCAGGCCATAGGAAAATATTGTTATTTCCTGAGCAATATTAGTTTATTTTCTTTGGACTGATTAGTTGAAGCTCCATAGGGTCTTCTCGTCTTATTAGTTTATTCCCGCCTCTTCACGGGAAAGTCAATTTCACTGATTGGAAGTAAGAGACAGTAAAACCCTCGTGTGGCCATTCATACAAGTCCTTATTTAGAGAACAAATGATTATGCTACCTTTGCACGGTCAGGATACCGCGGCCGTTAAACTATTGTCACTGGGCAGGCAGTGCCTCCAATACTGGTGATGCTGGAGGTGATGTTTTTGGTAAACAGGCGGGGTTTGTGTTTGCCGAGTTCCTTTTACTTCTTTTAATCTTTCCTTAAGTGCACTCCTGTGTTGGGTTAACAGTATAGCTAATAAATTGTTAATTATTGGGTTATTTTTATTAACTGTTAATAATCAGGGTATTATCAGTTACTGATTTAAGCTCATGCAGGGAGAAAATATTTCTTGTTACTCATATTAACATTATTGCTTCTATTTTTTAATAGATTAGTCCAGTATTAGGGCTAGGAGTTGGCTTCTTGTTTTTGAAATTTTTATCAGTTTTATTGTTGAGCTTTAACGCTTTCTTAATTGGTGGCTGCTTTTAGGCCTACTATGGTGTTTTTAGATCTTACTCTCTATTTAAGGTTGTATCCTTTATCTAAAAGGCTGTACCTTTTTAGATTAACTTTTAAAAATACAGTGGAATTTATTTAAATTTTTGGTATTTTTAAAGCTGAACTGAGATTCATTTTCTGGACAACCAGCTATCACCAGGCTCGTTAGGCATGTCACCTCTACTCATAAATCTTCTCACTATTTTGCCACATAGATGAGTTAGTTCTTGGTAAACTGTTTGTGAGTAGCTCGTCTGGTTTCGGGTTACTTAGCTAAAATTCGTTTTGTTAAGTTTTGTGCTAGTTAATTCATTATGCAAAAGGTACAAGGGGTAATCTTTGCTTTTTTGTACTTTAAATTTCTTTCTTTCATCATTCCCTTACGGTACTTTCTCTATAGCGCCGTATTTAAAATTTCTATCTCCTATACTTTAGATTGAGAGGTAAATGTTTTGTTTTATTTTTCTTTGGTTATGGTGAGTTTAATCTTCGGGCTAGATTTAGTTCAAGATATTCATGGTGTGTGAAATCTTCTAGGTGTAAACTAGATGCTTTGTTTAAGCTATATCTTGATTTATCCAAGCACACTTTCCAGTATGCTTACCTTGTTACGACTTGTCTCCTCTCATATTGTTAATGCATGTGAATAGGTTTTGGGACATTATATTTATTTGAGGAGGGTGACGGGCGGTGTGTGCGTGCTTCATGGCCTGGTTCAACTAAGCACTCTGTTCTTAGTTTACTGCTAAATCCTCCTTTAGTTATTAATTTCATAATAACTTTCGTATATTAGTTTTCTTGATCTAAGAAAATGTAGCCCATTTCTTCCCATTTCATAGGTTACACCTTGACCTAACGTTTTTATGTACTATGATTACGCTTACTTTTGTTCCTTTTTAGGGTTTGCTGAAGATGGCGGTATATAGACTGTATTAGCAAGAATTGGTGAGGTTTATCGGGGTTTATCGATTATAGAACAGGCTCCTCTAGGGGGGTATGAAGCACCGCCAAGTCCTTTGAGTTTTAAGCTGTTGCTAGTAGTACTCTGGCGAATAATTTTGTTTATATAATTATCTATGTTTAGGGCTAAGCATAGTGGGGTATCTAATCCCAGTTTGGGTCTTAGCTATAGTGTGTCAGCTGTTGTAGAGCTACCTTCGTTATTTATTTTATAATAATTATGGCTTTTTACAGCTTAATTAAGATTTAGCTCTATTTAGTGTGACGCTTTAACACATTTTACGCCGTACTCCTGTTAGCTTGGGTTAATCGTATGGCCGCGGTGGCTGGCACGAAATTTACCAACCCTAATTAACATAACTAAGTCGAACTTTCGTTTATGGCTTAATTTTTATCACTGCTGTTTCCCGTGGGGGTGTGGTTAAGCAAGGTGTCATGAGCTACGGGTGTGTGCTTGATACCAGCTCCTTTTGGTCGTGTTGACCTGGAGGGCATTCTCACTGGGATGTGGATGCTTGCATGTGTAAGTTTGTTAACAGACAACAGGAAGGCCAGGACCAAGCCTATGTGTTTATGGAGTTCATATACTCATCTAGGCATTTTCAGCGCCTTGCTTTGGTTTTAAGCTACATCAAC